ATTTTTAATTTATATTTATAATGCGATAAGCTTATCAGTTTAACCTCAATTTTGATAGTCTAACGGAGGAAGACTATCTTTAAATTTATTGTTGTTCTAATCAAGATAAAAATTTTTCTATGGATACAGATTCTATAACTATAGGCATAGAACTGTGTAAAATACCACAAATTTCTGAACATTGACCATAAAACACCCCTTCACGGTTAATAAGGACAGATACCTGATTAAGTCTACCAGGATAACCATCACATTTTATACCTAAAGCCGGACAAGCGAAAGAATGTATTACATCCGCGGCAGTTACAATAAATCTTACGTGAGTTAGCTCGGGTATAATTACTCTATTATCCACCTCTAACATTCTTAAAGCACCCTCTTCTAAATCAGATTCGGGTACTAAATATGAATCAAATTCTATGAATTCTTCATCTGCATTTAAGAAATCCGGGTATTGATAACTTCAATATCACTGATGACCTTCGGCTAATACTGACATAGCTGGATCACTAACTTCATCCATTAAGTATAATAGTTTGAAGGAAGGGAAAGCTATTAGTATTAAAATTAATGCCGGTGTAATTGTTCAAATCAATTCGATTAATGTTCCATGATTTAGATATTTGTGAGATATGGGCGACTTAGTATTAGTATAGTTTCTAACTATAGATATCATTATCCAACCAACACCAAATAAAATTATAACTAAATAAAACATAATATTATCGTGTAATTCCACTAGTCCTTCCATTTGGGGTGTAGCACTATCTTGAAAATAGAGTCCCCAGGGCCTAGGTGTGTCACAACAGTAAAAAAAGCTTAAATTTATTAAATTAAACATTAGTGGTTAACGGAGTTTTTTTATTCTAATAAATGTTTTATTATAATAGTATAATGTTAGATATAATACCTCTAAATATTAATCTCAGTATTTTGTTATATTTAGAGTCCTTAAATATGGATATTTATTAAATCTACCAATATACTGTAAAAAAATAAAAATCTTAGAATAAAAACGACTAAACAGTTTATACTAAAGTAATTAGTATAACTAGATAAAACTAGATTTAATAAGTAAAATGTCTTAACAACTTTTTACTCTAGACAGGTATAATTTAACCTCACCAAATGGAACGAGACGTTTAAGGGTAAATAATAGCTTAATAAAGAGGGTTATCTAAAAAGGGCTAATTTAATTAATCTTGGTTAAAGATATACGATTAAAAGAAAGTTTAAGCCATCAATAAATGCTTTAACTAATACTAGCGTTATACTATAACATAGCCTAGGGTTATACAATAATATAGCCTAAATTTAGCTGCGTACTAGGGATAGCTTTATTATACGCTAAAGATATAAAAGGTACTATGCAAGGCCGTTATAACAAAAAAGAATTTGCCGGTATTATTTCAAAACCGTATAGTATACAAGGTACTAATATAACAAAAGCTATAACGATAGGTAGTAATATCGTTCAACAGAAGGACATTAATTGATCAAAACGTATACGAGGAAATGAAACTCTAGCTCAAATAAATACAAAAATCATTATACAGGTTTTTACACCTAAAGTTAAACCATACAATAAACCTTCCATAAAAGGGTCTGAGAATATACTTTCCTTATGTAAATTATTTATATAATACTCAAAATCTATGTGTTGTACTAAAGTGAATAAAGGTATAGTAATATATAAATAACCACCTAAAAACAAGATACTAGTTAATATACAAATTAAAACAATACTAGCATATTCAGCCAAAAAGAAAAACACAAAAATAACTGCGGCATGCTCTGTCATAAACCCACTAACCAGTTCAGATTCAGCCTCAGCTAAATCAAAAGGAGCTCTATTGGTTTCTGCTATAGAACCAATAAAGAATATTATAAATACAGGAAACAAAGGTACTATAAATCATATAACTCTTTGAGCCTCAATATTTACAGTAAGATTTAAACTACCTGTTAACATTACAACAAGTAATATAGCAGAACTTAATATTAATTCATAGCTAATTAGTTGTGCAGTACTTCTAAGTGAACCTAAAAAAGCATATTTACTATTCGCGGATCATCCCGCTAATAATATACCATATGTAGCTAAAGAAGATACGGCTAACATGTATAATATACCTAAATTAAAATCACTTAATGCTAAACCGGGCCCATATGGTATAACTAGGTAACCTAAAAGTGAAAAAATTAAAGTTATAATAGGACCTAAAAAAAATAAAGCTAAATTAGCTTGTGTAGGTGAAACATACTCTTTTAAAAGCAGTTTTAAAGCATCCGCAAATGCTTGAAGTAACCCATAATATCCTACTATGTTAGGACCTAATCTCCGTTGCATACTAGCCATAGTTTTCCTTTCCGCTAAAGTTATAAAAGCTACTGTTAGTAATACGGGTACGGTTACTATTAATACTTCTATTACTGAGATTAAAGTCGGTAAGTATAACATCTTTGTTTTTATTTTCTAATATTTAAAATTTATATTATATTATTATAAATATAATCATATTATAGAAGCTATTAGCTTAAAAACAACTTTTTTTCATATAGTGAATAGAGATAAGTTGTCCATTATTACATAAAGATATTTAATTTTTATTAGATATAAGCTAATAGCTTATGGGTAAAGTTTTTTTAGATAAAACTGGGGAGTTACTATGATCAAATGTCTTTATTAGATGCAACCGTTAGCTCGAACCTAAGGAGTGCAATACGATAAAGATGCTTAAATGACAATATAATATATAAAGCTATCAGTATTTAAATTACATTTATTTAAAAGATTTCGTCTTAGTTTTTCCTCTATATTTATTAAAGGGTTACTAATTAGCCGATTTATTATATAGACCTTAAAGCTAATACAGCATAAATATATACACTTATTTGTCTTCCGCTTGGTCTAAAGCATCTATGTTGTTTATAACTAATGTTATTAACTATCTGGTAACCCTAAAAATTCAATTTTACTTTAGGGTAAATAAATAAGGCGATAATATATTAGGATATAACCAAAAAGTTTGCGAATAAATGCCTATACAGCTCTGTCTATATTTAAACTACACAAGTATAATAACTTAAATATTAATTATACCAAGGTTAAATAAAGTATATTTAAATAAAACCAAGATAAACTAAAAAAATTTTTTTTAATATATGCTAGGTTTTACAGTACTCTAAGTAATAATGTTATAAACCCTTAGCCTTTTAGCTAACAGTAAAATAATAACCCTCGTGAGATTTTTTCTAAAAAAAAGACAAAATCGAATAAGAGTTTTCTTGTATTTTTAGAAAAAAAACAAAAAATTGAATAGGAGTTTTCTTGTATTTTTTGTTAAAAAAAATATAAAATGGAAGAGATGTTCAGATAATTATATATTTTTTCTAAAAAATATATAATTGAATAATTGTTCGGATTATTTTAAGCCGGTTCCTGTTATAGTAAATTAATATAAATTAAAGCATAACCAGAGGCTTGTAATCTCGTATACATCTTAAACTATATTGAGTTTAATTGTCTTAAATAATTTAAGTTTAATTATCCTCAATACATTTAGCTATAGCTAAAGATGGCTAATATTTTCTACTAAATACCCTAGTTTTTACTAAACACTCATGTAGTTATGTGTTTTGGCCTATTATGCGTTGGACTTTCCTTTGCTATACAAATGCAGAGTTTTTTTACTATTATTATCACGATACAAATAACATAATGCACTATTTCTAATAACTTATAATAAGCCTTTTTAAACCTATAAAACATTAGGGATATGGAGGAATCGAACCCCAGATTTTCGATCTGCAATCAAAATGTATAGCCACATACCACACATCCCTGTTAGCTTATTCTAATGTAAATCCAGAGCATCTTTAATGTAGCTACTAGTTAACACTACAAATACTTGAGCTTGTATGAAAGCTATACCTAATTCTAACCCTGAAAAGGCTATGATAAAGGCTAAAGGTATTAAACCTAAAAAGAAAAATATAAAACCACTTGTCATTATATTATAAGTGAACCCGGCTAAAATGTTTAATAACATATGCCCGCTTAATATATTCGCCCCCAATCTAAGACCTAGACTAACATTTCTAGACAAGTATGAAATAAACTCTATTAACACTAGTAAAGGTAATAAGGCCAAAGGACAACCAGCGGGTACTAATAAAGAGAAAAACTCTAACCGGTGCTTTTGGAAACCTAAGATTGTAGCACCTAATACTACGGTAAAGCTAAGGGCAAAAGTAAAGATAAAGTGGCTTGTTGACGCAAAACTATAGGGTACCATACCAATTAAATTGTTTATTAAAATAAAAACAAATAAACTGTATATAAAAGGAAAATATACCTGGCCCTTTGTAGCATTTATTTGGTTTACCACTATACTATGTATAGTAGCATATAGAGTTTCTTGTCCTATAGATCATTCGTTACTTACTATTTTATTGTAATTTGTAGATAATAGGTTTAGTGAAACGATGATAATAGTTGCTATTGTTAAGTATAAGCCGATGTTGGTTACAGATAGTTGTACATTACCTATTACAGGTCCATTAAGGCTTACTAGGTTTCTAATTTCAAATTGATCCAGCGGGCTACAAATTTCAGAGTATAAAAAATTCATCTTCAGAATAATATAAATTTAGAAATGTCTATTAAAAAAGCATAAGGTATAAATATAGGTAAATAAACCTCTTTACTATATAAAACATACCCCCCCCTTTAAGAAGATATAATTATAAAAGGGTATAATTTAAATAAGGTTAGTATAATATACACAGATGTTGTCTAATTTAATATTATAATTTACTTATGAAAACACGAGAAGTAAATAAACGAACAAATCTAGCTAATACATAGTTAGAAAAAATATATATAGTTATTACCAGCAATACAAAAGCAAATAATATTTGATTCATAAAATAAAACGGAACTAATTGTGGCATTTTTTTTTGTTTAAGGAATACTTAGGCTTATATTGATAACGTTTAGGGTAAAAAAAGTACTATTTAATTTGTATTAAAAATAGTGCAAGGAAACACCACTATTTTTTCTAAAAATTGTACGCCAAAGTTATATACGTATAGGTAGATTAGGTTTAGGTATATCTATTGTAGCCTTTGGTTCAATAGTTATACCCGGGTAGTTCTTAGGTGGCCCAATAGGTCTATACTTACCGGGCATTTTATTTTCAGGTATAGGTTCCCCATAATTAGTTGGAGGTATCCGTATTGAACCGGGTATATTACTTATACCTTCAGTGCCCGGTACTGGTTTTGTATCCATAAAAAGAATAACACCCAAAATAATAACCACTGCTATCGGTATGAAATATAAAACTAGAGGGATATTTGAAAGATAATAGAAATTTAAAGGGTAAATTATATCTAAATACTGTATACAATTTAGCTTAAAATGAGCTATATCTAAAAAAATATAACCTACAATAGACCGTATAAAGGACAAGATTGTATCTAGTATTACCGCAGGCTTTTCGAGGTGACATGTAACAAGATTAATATATGAAATTAGAATTTAGTGTTTGATTAGGTATAGTGGGTTTATATTGAAAAGCATCACAGAAAACATAAATAAGAACGCAAGAGATAAAGAATAAAAGAATCGAACTTTTATTTGACTTTTATTTTTTATCTAAAAGCTGTTTTACCCTTTAAACTAATTCTTTTTAGAAGTCTTTAACTAAACTTATTAGTTTAGTCATCTACTTTTGCTACCCTTAGGTAGGATCCACGCAAGTGTTTTACACTAGTTAATGTAATCTAAAACACTTCGTGGGTTTGTTCTATATTTACTTGTTTACCCTTTAAGCTAATTCTTTAATACAGACTACCTATCACTCAAAGAGGTAAATCTGTACCAGAATAACGAAAAAAAGTATTGTAGGCGAAAAAGGGCGAAGAAATTTAAATATAGCAATTTACCTAAGGAGCGTTGAGATTAACTCGTTCGTTTTTCCCTAAATAATTTATTAATCCCTTATTTTTAAAACGAAAGTAAAAGCCCGAGAAAGCTGTTGTTATGCTAACTGCCTCCTTATTTAAAGCAACCATTTGTCTGCTATCTATTTTTAAGGCATTTTTACCTAACTCAAAGGCAAAACCTAGTGTTAAAGCTAAAAAAAATATTAGCATTATTACTAACCCATATATTCCATTTGTGTGTGCACTAACCACATAAGGATAAACTAAAAGTATTTCCAAATCAAATAATAAAAAAAGTAATGCGAAAATAAAGAAGGATATACTAAATTGTGTTCTATTTTGACCTAAAAATGAATGAAAACCACATTCGAACACACTATCTTTTTCCTGATAAGGATTGTGTGGAGCAAAGATTAAATTAACTGCTAATAAGATTATAGCTAGTATGGGTATAAATACCAAGAAAAAAGTTGAACTTGTCATTTAAGTATTAAAAATTATCAACGCTAATATATTAGCCATACTTAATCATTCATCGGGAATAAACATAAAAATTACTATTATAAGAGATAAACAAGATATTGTAAGGGTTAAAGGACTAGATAGTCGAATACTATCTACCTTAAAGGTTAACTTTTCGCTTTCCGCGGCAGAAATCTCCCTTATGTTATTTTCGTTTTCAAGTGAGACAAATAAAGGGGATAAAATTCGAGAAATATCCCCGGATTGACTAATAGAATCTCTTAGATCTCTACAGATTTTTTCGCTTTCCGCGTCAAAATAATTCACCTTTTCAATATTTGCGTGTAAACTAAGATTTTTTATATCTTCGTTTATTTTATAATCCGGCTGATCAAAAAATATTTCTTTTATTATATTTAAATAATAAACTGCACTGATAACACTAGTTAATATTGCAACTAAGGCCATAAATACAAAGCCACTATCTAATGCCGCACTTAATACCATCTGCTTAGCAAAAAAACCTATTAAAGGTGGTACACCGACAAATGAAAATATCGTGATAGTTAAACATAGTGCTAATGCAGGGTTTATATAAAAGTAACCCTTTAATTGGCTTACTAGTTGTATGGGTGAATTATCTTTTTCTGCTAATTCTTTATACTCTTTGGTATCATTAGAATAATAAAATAGAGAAAAACCTATACTTATTAGTATTATAAACCCATTTAAATTACTAATAGAATACTGCATTAGGTAAAATATAAAAGCTTGTATTGATTCTATGCTATTAATCGTTAAGGCTAATAATATAAATCCTAGGTGTGATATCGTACTATAAGCAAATAACCTTTTAATTCTTACTTGACTCAGACCCAGCACTGTACCAATAATCAATGAAAGTAAAGAACTTACAATTAAACTAGTTGTTCAACTAAACTCATTGTTAAACAATGAATTACTACTATAATGCACTAACTCTAAGAAAAATATAAATATAGAGATTTTAGCAATTATAGCCACAAAAGTGGTTACAATTGTTGGTATAGCATCATAAACGTCGGGAGATCAAAAATGAAAGGGTGCTGCACTTACTTTAAATAAGAAACCTACACTTAAAATTAAGAAAGATATATTTATGTAATCAGATTTATACCAATCGAGATCTTCATAATTTAAATCTCTTGAAGCAGCCACCATATCTACATCATTTACTCCTGTAGAAGTATATGATAGATCACTAATGCTGGTTAAAACATATATTCCATCTAAATTAGTAGTACCTGAATTTGCATATAATAAAGTCGTACCCAATAAAATAAAACAAGAACTTAAACCACCTAATAAAAAATAAGTAAGACCTCCGCTAGTGGCTAATTCCGAATTTCTATATAATGTACTAAGTAAATATAAACCATAACTTTGCAACTCTATAGAAAGGAAAATAGAGACTAGGTCACTACTAGATATTAAGAATACTGCTCCTGTTATAATGAACAATATAATTAAAGGATATTCTATTATTTTATATTGTTGTCCCATTTTGTTCAATATTTTGCTTTTATAATATAACAAATCATAACGGAAAAGTTTGTTAAGTGAAGAATACTCTGGTATTCACACTCTTCTAGAATAGAACCCGGTTAATTGTAATATAGTCAAGCTAATTATAAAAATAAAAATTTGAAAGGTGTGTGTAGTACTGGTTGCATGGAATAAACCCCCAAATAAACCAATACCCCTGTCTAAAGCAATAATATATAAACTCTTTAAGGCGACGGTGGAAGAATAAAGTAAAACTAAAATAGCTACTCTACTAAAATATATAGACTTATCTCGTCTTAAGGTGACGGCGTTAGATAATAACAATGATATGGTAGAAAAAATCAACACATAAAGAATAAAAGAATCGAACTTTTATTTGACTTTTATTTTTTATCTAAAAGCTGCTTTACCCTTTAAGCTAATTCTTTAATACAAACTTCTTACCATCAATATCAGGTAAGAAGTTTGTACCATGCCATATTATAACATGTCTTGCCTCCTATTTACTTCTCTTTTAAGTAGTCCGATGAACTAAGGTTAGTTCAGGGTTTACATCTAAAAACCAGCATTTTTGCTTATTAAAAGTAATACTCTGCTAATAAAGCTGAAAAGGAGCCGCTAAATAAGGCTCTAACTAGGGCATAATAGCTATTATTTGTTTTTAACTCTTTTTGGCGTTTATTATTTGTGATATTTTAGTTTTTAAGTAACTGTCTTCGTCCACTACCTCTTTAATAGCTTTAGGAGCATCAATATTTATTAATTGTTTGAATTCTTTCATTTTATATAAATCAGGTAAATTTTTTTTAAATCCATCATGTGACACAGTTTCTAATTTAATAATTTCTTTTCTTACTTTATTACGGTAAGCATTAAGAAGATCGAAAAACTCTTTAACCTGTTGTTTTTCATCCTTAATGCCAGGTATTTTAGTAAGATTTTCACGAAGGTTAGCTTGTAATCCGTATATGTTTTTCTCAATTAGAGATAATTCTTCTCTAACAAGTAAAGGTAGACTAGGTCTAGCAACCTTTAATCATTCTATTCTTTTAAGAATAGAAGCATTAAGGAACTGTGTCTGATCTTGAAGCATCATAACTAGAACGCCAGGTACATCAGGTTTATCCAGTGTATTATTACCTAGATCAAACATCATACGGCGACCTTTAAGCGATTTGGCTAAACTGGCCATCTCTTCTTGGAATTTTAGAAATTCCAATTTAATAGTATCTGTGAAAATTGAATCAATTACTTTTTGATGTAACTTACTATTATCACTTTGCCCAGATAAATTACCTGAACCACCTCCGTGGTTTATATAGGGATCCGTATTCATACAGAGTGGAGAGCTTAGATCGCCAATAGTTAACTTTGGTTGTAGTAATATATCTAATAAGTCTTCTACAAAACCTTTTAAAGAAAACCGGCTAATTACAACTAGAATACCTAAAAATAAATCTTTGTTTATGTGAAAATCGAAAGGAATATCCTCTAGTATTATCAGACTTGTAGTATAAAAAGACTCAAGAAAAAGATATTTCCTAAACAAGAAGAAAACCATAAAAATTACTATACCAGTTATAAGATTAGTTAAGATCAAATGTTTGTTAAAGCTCTTTAGACTTATTTTACTTTCTAACATTAAACAGAAAGAATCATGTGGTTTAGGTGTATTAATTAATAGTCAACTTAACCTAATACTACCTACATATATTTTCCTTGAGCAGTAGTAAAATACTTTTTTTATTAAATTTGAAAATAAAAAACTTTGTAGAGGTAAACTTACAAATGCGTGTGGTTTAGGTGGACTACTTAAGGCTCACTCTAGACTATTCGAACTTCTATTAAGTAATACCTGTAAGTGGTCAGTATAGAATTGTGGTGTTAATCATGGATACCTTGCTGAAGCTTTCCCTTCAACTAATTGTAGGTAAACTAAATGTAAGAATAATCATGTTGCTACCACACTTATTATACTTCCAAAACTACTTATTAAGTTTCAACCTGCAAATGCGTCAGGGTAATCACTAATTCTTCTCGGCATTCCCTGTAGCATTCGCTGGTTACGGTTTGTTCATAGAGATAGCTTATAACAAGATTAAGAGTTCATGGGCATTTATATATATATATAAACCTATATTACTATAGGTGTCGGACTAAGTCTTTATCCAAAAAAGGGATATATCACGTATAGTCTCTGAGGATCCTACCTACAATAGTAAAAAATATACTTATTATCAGGGTTTCCTGCCAATTGTCCATAAAGATTTATATTTAAATAAGAAAGTATATGAAATATTTTTGGATGTCCTGGCATACAGTGATATGCAAAATATAATGTTACCAATATAAAGGGCCTACATTTTTAATGGAATGCTAAATGTAACCTAAGAAATGTTGTGGGAAGAATGTCACATTACAAAAACTATGATAAATTTATTATCATATAAACGTGGACTATATCTTAAGCTATACAGGAACTTCCTGTATAACTTTTCTTTCGTGTAGTCTCTGAGGATCCCACTAAGATAATATTATCCGTGGGTTTCCTGCTGATTATCTAGATATACTTAAGATTTTTACTTCTTGATTATAAAAGAATCTTTAAGTACTTAAGCCTCGTGAGAGTTTCCAGCATATAGAAAGATTGAGAGGGGCTAATGGGGTTTATTCTTGACAAGCTGGAGGTGGTAAAGATTGTATGATTCACCGTTCCCCTTTTAAGTCTATTCACAGGTCGGTGTCGAGACTTTTTTTATAAGTGTTCATCTAACTTGGAAATGTTGTCTAGCTTCATTAATGGATGGGTATATTAATTATTCACCCTTTTGGTTATAAAAAAAAAACAGCTTTACCAGCTATACCATACTGATCATAAAGTTGACCATTTAATTATTCATAAGGATGGCTATGAGGAAGGTAAAATTGTTCAATACCATCAGCAATAACCTTTTGCGTTTCAGTAGAACTAACAGTACCGTATTTTGGGTGGCTTTCTTTTTTGAATAGCTCTTTTAGTTTATTTATAGTTTCAATAGAGTGACGAAAACCGGATGAACTACCTGCAATTTTTAAGACATTATATCTAGGTTTATAAAAATCCATTCATTTTTTTTTCTAATTCCGTACAGACTCTAGTATCTGAAACACAAGTTTCTAATATACCCAGAGATAAATTTTTTAATTCGTACTTTCTCATTGCTCTAGCTAATACAATATTTGTCGCCTTATCAGAGTTTGTATGGTAAAAGAGATAAGTCATTCTTTTAGATAAAGTAATACTACTCCCCAGATATAAATCATTAGTTATTTTATTTATAAACAAGTATATTCCAGATTTTCCTCTTAAAGCTTTATAAATAGCTCTTTTACTTTATTGAACATTATTAAAAAACATAACAAAATTATTATTAGGTGAACCACCAGGACCTGCCGAATAATTATTAAATCTTTTTCCTATCCTCTTGCTTGTATCAAAAAAAAGACATTCTTCCCTAGACATTAACCCCTATAAATAATAATCAGAAATGTACTTTACCTAACATTCTATCATATTCTAAACCTAGTATTTTAGGGATTCAGAAGTATCATGCACTAAATAAGGCAAATACGGCACCCATACTTAAAACGTAGTGGAAATGCAAATATTAATACGAGATCTGGGCTAAGCCAGCCTGTATTTATATGGTGGACTGTATCTTTACCCGTAATAAGTATGCTATTTATTCTTGTATAATAGATATTTAGTAACAAAAGGTACTTTATATCACAAGGGATTATCATATTTAATTCAATTTATGACAAAGTTTGAGTATATTACATGCTCTACACTAGCGTGAGGAGAAGTTTTATATTTTCTAATAACTATAAAGGCTTTAATTTGAGTAACTCTATAGAACTTCATATCACAATATAATCTATTATGCATAAAATAATCATATATAAATAGCATATTATCAACGTTTTGAAATTTGAATGCGATGGATGTGAAATCTTTAGGGCCTTCTGACCCAGAAGATTTTTTACGTATTATAACATAAGGTTTACAATTTAATATTGTACTATCAAAATTTAACTTAGATGTATATTGGTTATGTTTAAATTCTAAATTACATTCTATTCTATTACCAGCGTAATTAAAAACTATACTACCATCAGTATCTACTAGCCCTGAAAAGTATGGATCATATAGTTCTATATTATAATTGGCCTCTTTATAGTCTATATTATATAAATGACAAGCCTCTTTAAAAGCAGGCACTTTAAGTCTAACCAAGCCATTAATATTCTTAACAAGATACATCATAGTTTCTTTGGTAGAAACTATATAGATAGAATAAGGCTTATTTTTATCCGCTCTAATTCTACCTAGGTGTAAATAATCTTGTATACGTGTTAATATTCTAATATCTCTCTTATGTAATTTAATTCTAATTTGTTTAAGAACTCTTTTTTTACTAGAAGGATCTAGTCTAATATCAAAATTACCATCACCATCTATTATCCCGGCAAATCAATTTCAAAATTTGTAGTCTTCACTACCAGGTAACTGACGTGCAGTCTCTGAGAATCCTTTACAGTTTTCTGCTGATTGTGTATCCATAAGTTGAGTGGCAGACCCTAGACTTATTGTAGTATCATTATTTTGACTATTTAAAAGAATATTATTCCTACTAACATCTAATTTATAAAGATAAAACGTATTAATAAACAGTAAACAATACACAAGTGATACAGTTCCCAGCATATAGTCAGTTGCAGAATAATTATTATTAATGGACGATGCCAATAAATAAGAAGATAAAGTATTCTGGCCCAATTGAGCGACAACGTAGTAAGTATCGTGGAATGCAATATCAAGAGATGCGTTCGCTAAAACCACACCTGATAATCCCCCTATTGTGAACATGAAGACAAAACCTAAAGCAAATAACATTGAAGGTGTTAATTGTAAAGATCCCCCGTAACATGTTGCTAATCAAGAGAATATTTTTATACCTGTAGGTACGGCAATAATTAATGTAGCAGCTGTGAAATAGGCTCTTGTATCCACGTCAAGCCCCACTGTATACATGTGGTGACTTCAAACAACAAAACCTAATACACCTATAGACATCATAGCATAAACCATCCCTAAATATCCGAACACAGCTTTATTAGAGCTAGCAGATATTGTAGTACTTATTATACCGAATCCAGGTATAATTAGTATGTAAACCTCTGGGTGGCCGAAGAATCAGAAAAGATGCTGATATAAAATAGGATCACCACCACCTGCTGCTTCAAAGAATGAGGTATTAAAATTTCTATCTGTTAAAACCATTGTTATTGCACCGGCTAATACAGGTAATGATAATAATAATAACACAGCTGTAACAATTACAGCTCAACCAAATAAAGCTAACTTGTGTAGCTTAATACCTGGGCTTCTCATATTTAAAATAGTGGTAATGAAATTTACAGCCCCTAAAAGAGAGCTTATACCAGATAAGTGTAAAGCAAATATGGCTAGATCTACACTAGGTCCACTGTGACTTTGTACTCCCGATAAAGGAGGATAAAGAGTTCAACCTGTACCTGCACCATTCTCAATACCACTAGCAAATAAGAATAATAATAGACTAGGTGGTAATAACCAGAAACTTATGTTATTTAATCTAGGGAATGCCATATCAGGCCCCCCTACTAACAATGGTAATAAGAAATTACCAAACCCACCTATTAAAGCAGGCATAACCATGAAGAATATCATTAATATCGCGTGTGCAGTTATAATGGCATTGTATAGTTGATTGTCTGCAATATATTGAACACCAGGCCCGCTTAATTCTAATCTAATAAGTATAGAAAAAGCAGTACCTAATAACCCGGAAAATAAAGCAAATATTAAATATAATGTTCCAATATCTTTCGCATTAGAAGACAAAAATCACCTTTCTGTCCATAAAGAAACACCTGACTTATTGGCTATTGTTAAATGCCTATGTGTCTCATCTTCAGCTGGTTTTTTCTCATCTGTTCTCTTATAGGCTATTTCATCAAGGTTTATACTATTAATAATAGGAACAGACAAGAAAAAAACGTCCATGCTCTTCGCCTTTTTAATAATAAAAATTTATATTTAAAGCCTTGCGATTATATTTCTTGTGTGAAGGCTGAAGAGATATAATATATTTTTAGATTAAAGCTAAATTGTCCTTATATAAGCAAAATTTTATACCCATAAACTGGAAACAATTAGACCTAAATTGTCCTGATATAAACTAAATATTATCGCAATAAGGAAAAAAATATTGCTAGCGAATGGTGGCCTAGGTATTTAAATATAGCTATTACGGTTATAGAGCAAATCCTGTTGCAATTTAGCGAGAAAACCCTTATATTCTTAAAGCATCCTCTTCTAAATCAGATTCGGGTACTAAATATGAATCAAACTCTATGAATTCTTCATCTGCATTTAAGAAATCCGGGTATTGATAACTTCAATATCACTGATGACCTTCGGCTAATACTGACATAGCTGGATCACTAACTCCATCCATTAAGTATAATAATTTGAAGGAAGGGAAAGCTATTAGTATTAAAATTAATGCCGGTGTAATTGTTCAAATCAATTCGATTAATGTTCCATGATTTAGATATTTGTGAGATATAGGTGACTTAGTATTAGTATAGTTTCTAACTATAGATATCATTATCCAGCCAACACCAAATAAAATTATAACTAAATAAAACATAATATTATCGTGTAATTCCACTAGTCCTTCCCTTTGGGGTATAGCACTATCTTGAAAATAGAGTCCCCAGGGCCTAGGTGTGTCACAACAGTAAAAAAAGCTTAAATTTATTAAATTAAATAATGGAGGTTAACGGAGTTTTTTATTCTAATAAATGTTTTATTATCTTAGTATATTGTTAGATTTAATACCTCTAAATATTTTGGTATTACTAGGCTGAAGGCTTGCTAATCTAATCTTATATGCAAAAGTTTAATTGAGACTTTTTTTTAATAGTAATATTGAAGTGTTAGTTATTAATTTAATAAAAGAATAAAGAGCCAAGCTACGCTTGATGAATCTGAGTATATTGTTATATTTAGAAAGCTTAAACATAGATGTTTAAATCTACCAATATACTGTAAAAAATAAAAATCTTAGAATAAAAACGACTAAACAGTTTATACTAAAGTAATTAATATAACTAGATAAAACTAGATTTAATAAGTAAAATGTCTTAACAACTTTTTACTCTAGACAGGTATAATTTAACCTCACCAAATAGAACGGGACGCTTAAGGATGAGTAATAGCTTAATAAAGAGGGTTATCTAAAAAGGGCAAATTTATATCCTATTTAACCTCTGACATTACTATATATTATGTAGTCTAATTACGCGGAAAGAGGATTAGACACTAGAAATTCTATATTTAGACAGGTTAAATTTTAATACTCAGCTAATTATTTATATAGCTAGTTTAACTATACTAAATTATACAAACTTATCTCGTATTAATCTGGTGGCGTAATATAATAACAATGATATGGTAGAAAAAATCAACACATAAAGAATAAAAGAATCGAACCTCTATTTGACTTTTATTTTTTATATAAAAGCTGCTTTGCCCTTTAAGCTAATTCTTTAATACAAACTTCTTACCATCAATATCAGGTAAGAAGTTTGTACCATGCCATATTATAACATGTTTTTCCAGCAATAATGATATAGTTTCCATCATATGGTCAGATGTAAAATAAATAAAAATAGGGGTGGTTGCACTAAGGGTAAGAATGTAACCCACATAAGTGCGCTTAACCGCTAGATTAAAGATACATTGTTCTGGCCTATTTTAGCTACTACTAGGTAAGTCTAGTCACAGCTCAATTGTTAAGAGTTTAAAGAGCTAGTACCCACTTTGCTGTTGGGAATAAAGCTAGATATAAAGGGAGGTTTAGGTTAAAAGTAAATAAAATACACAAGACCTGTCACAAAAACTATCGCATAGGAAGCCCAAAAGGGTTACTGTTAACTTGATGTACCATTCGTATTATTTCACTTTCTGCTGCAATCGCGTGAACCCGGGCTTCTGTAAACGCAGCTGCTGCATGGCGCATAGGATGATTGTCCCCATTAGGGTCACCCCTGGAATATGCACTAACTACCTCATTCATACGATTTAAATGAGTTACAGCTGCATTATAGTGACTAACAGTCTGATCCAAAGCAGGCCTAGGGTCTATACCGTTTTCCATCATGACATGAATACTACGAGGTGTTTCTAGATCGTACAGTTGTTCAAACACATTAAAACAACCACCTGTCAGATAAGTAATAGTGTCCACATCACATACAGATACAGCAAATGAGCTATAATCCGGGTAAGCCATAATAGAAACTAGAAATAGCTGATAGTTAGATCCTAATACTATATAATTATTACTTATATTATTATTATAGACATTAATGTTTAATAAAATTACTATTATAAATAATAATAATAAACCGTTGTTTATTAAATCTAAATAAGGTATTAATAAATAAAAAATAATACCAATTAAAATATATAAAGCATAACTTGTTATAATTTTAGTATCTAAACTAGCTATGTTTCTACTTAAGGCGATTAAACTTTTTTCTAACCCATAAGGTCCTAATAATTCTACACTACCTTTATCCATAACCTTACTTGTTTGACCTCCTAATTTTAATATTAAACCAGTAATATATTTGTTATAGAATAATTCAATTAAAAATCGTTGATTGAAAAACCCAAAAATATTGTAACCTAATCTAGAAAATTTAAAAAAGATAAGAATTTTAGGTAAGAATTCCGAAAATACAATACCGAAAGCAGTTAAAGAAATAGTGAAAAAGAGAGGTAATAGTTTAAAGAAAGTAGGTACAGCAAACTCAGTATCTAACATTATTTCATGTGTAGGATGAATAAATAAACTATTATCGGCAAAGAAACCTGAACCTAACCCTATAAATAAGTCTTTAGTTATATAACCAAAGAATATAGAGAATACAGCTAATATTATTAAAGGTAAACTAATAAACATATTACCTTCGTGAGCTCATCTATCACCAGAGTCTCATAATTCCTCAAAACTAGCATTAGCTTCATTAGCACTGTTTACATCAGCGTATGTTCTAATATTTTTATCATAATTCATGACAGGGGATCTTAAATGAAGATAGTTAACCACAGGCCCGTTAGGATTAGTTAAGAAAGTTAAATATAAAACTTTAACTGAGTATAATGTAGTAAACATAGCACCTATAGTGGCTATAAAATAAACAACTATACCACTAAAATAAAACTGTCCATAAGCAGATTCTAAAATAAAATCTTTACTATAGAACCCTGTCATAAAAGGGAAGGCAACTAAACTAAGACTAGCTATTAACATAACAGAATATGTTAAAGGTAAATATGCTTTTAAACCACCATATTTTCTTAAATCTTGATTATCGGCAACTGCATGAATTACAGCTCCTGCACCTAAGAATAACAATGCTTTATAAAAGGCATGATTAACTAGGTGGAATAAAGCTATGTTATATGAAGATAATCCAACAGCTATCACCATCATCCCTAACTGGCTCATAGTGGAGTAGGCGATAACTTTTTTAATATCTTGTTGGAATAAACCAATAAGACTACTAAATACAGTAGTAATTGCCCCTAATCATAAACATAGTATTAAAACAGTTGAGCTGTATTCTATTAAGGGACTTGTACGCATAAGTAAATACACACCCGCTGTAACCATAGTAGCTGCGTGAATTAAAGCACTAACAGGTGTAGGACCCTCCATCGCCATCGGCAATCAAACATGTAATCCAACTTGAGAACTTTTAGCCATTGCACCTATTAATAAACATATACCAATAATTGTAACAATATTTTCATTAACAAAAGGTGCTAAAGAGAAAACTGTACTATAATCGATGTTACCAAACGATCATAGTATAGCAAACATACCTATGGTTAAAAAACAATCACCCACTCTGTTAGTTAAGAAAGCAGACATAGAACTTTGATTTGCTGCTATTCGAGTAAATCAGAAACTTACCAGAAGATAGGAACAAACTCCTACACCTTCTCAACCAACAAACATTAATAAAAAGTTATTAGCTGTAACAAGTATAATCATCATAAATGTGAATAAACTTAAATAACTAAAGAACCTTTGATTATGTGGGTCATGGCTCATATACCCTATAGAATAAATGTGAACTAAAGAACTAACGATTAAAACAGGTATCAACATTGAAACAGTTAAACTGTCAAAATGGAAACCTCATGAAACGTTTAAAGATTCACTATCTATTCATCTAAAAAGATGTATGGAAACAGGTATGTTGTTTAAACCTACTTCAAAAAAGGCAACGATTGCTAATAAGGTTGTTACAATTACACAACTACATGTAATTAATTGGGCTCCGCTAACACCGACTTTTCTACCAAAAAACCCGGAAACTATTGATCCTAATAAAGGTAAGATAATTATGGCTAAATACATTATTTATATTCTATTGTAATACTTCCTCTTAATCTGTAAAATGCTACTAGAATACCTAAACCTATGGCTGATTCTGCACCTGCTATTGCTATAACATATATAGCAAAAGTTTGGCCTAATATATCGTCAAAGCCAAGTGAACTTATCAATATTAAAAACGTAATAGCTAATAACATTATTTCTATTGAAATAAGCATTAATATTATATTTTTTCTATTTAAAACGAAACCTAAGATTCCGATTAAAAAAAGTATTAAGGTTAAATTCATTGTATATTTTATTTTTTTTTTAATTATAGTGTTGTGTATAGCGCTAATTAGCTAGTAATATAAAAAAAGGCGGAGCCCCTTTAAACAGTATAATACTAGTTAGCATATACTCTTTGAGAAAAAGGCTTAAGTGCTTTTAAAGGGAAAAACTTAAACATCTTTAAAGGGAAAAGCTGAAACGCTATAAAAAAAACTGGAACGCCACTATTAAACAACAGGCCTTTATATTAAACAATATATTATATATTATATCTTATTTAGTCTTTCTACCTTGGGATTCATGTACGCCGGATTAGCCACACCCTGCGGCTAATCTAAAGAATCTACATGGGATTACTCCCAGTATAAACACTATAGGTTATTAGCCCCTAATATATAACTAAAAGTAATACACATAAAGAATAAAAGAATCGAACTTCTATTTGACTTTTATTTTTTATATAAAAGCTGCTTTGCCCTTTAAGCTAATTCTTTAATACAAACTTCTTACCATCAATATCAGGTAAGAAGTTTGTACCATGCCATATTATAACATGTTTTTCAGTGTACTTTTATTTATATATTACTTTATCGATGTACCAAAAACTAAGAAGAAGAAAGTCCGTTGTTAACTAGAACGGACCACTTCGCTAGCATTTCCGCTTGTTGGAAATGTAAATGCCATTGATAATGTCTAACTTGCTGCAATAGAGTACTTTGAGGCCGAAATTCATGGATATCACAGTATTCCACATATATGTTGTTAAATGTCTGTACTAAATCTGGGGATGGCATTCTACTAGTTGCTTGGAAAGCGTGTAATATTTGATGCACTAAATCGAAATCGTATTTTATCTGGTCCGCTATATCAAAACACTCCGCCAAAGTAATTACACCCCAAAAGTCACTTTGTAAAGGTAGACTTACAAATGCATGTGGTTTAGGTGGACTATTAAAAATTCACTCTAAACTGTTCGAACTTCTATTAACTATTGCTTGTATCATTTTAAAATTATGTTTTTTTTTTGTCTGAGCGACACAGACACAGACATTCTTGAAGTCTGAGACATAGACATTCTTGAAGTCTGAGCCATACAGACATTCTTGAAGATTAGAAACTAAATATTAACTTTTTATAGTTATACCTAAGCTAATATTCAGCCTAAACTTTCACGTATATCACGAGATCGTATTAAGATAAGAAAAACCCTTGCTTAATATGATATTTAAGACCATAAATAAGTCCCGGTGTAATAAACCCTCCCGCCCTCCCAATTGTAAGTGTTTAACTTAACCCTCCCGATTGTAAGTGTTTAACTTAACCCTCCCACCCTCCCAATTGTAAGTCTTTAACTAAACTTAGAAGTTTAGGCTTCTACTTTGGCTAAACTTATTAGTTTAGTCTTCTACCCTTAGGTAGGATCCACGCAAGTGTTTTACACTAGTTGATGTAATCTAAAACACTTCGTGGGTTTGTTCTATATTTACTTGTTTACCCTTTAAGCTAATTCTTACTAGTGCACTACAAAGTAATACTAGTAGTTAAACCTTTAGGACTTTCCAGCATATAGTGAAATTAAGTGACATCTTATTTTTCTTATTTTTTTTTTGCTTATATTAATCTATCAGAATTTCATTTAATTCAGCCAAAACACAAAGTTTTTTTCAAACAACTCCCAAAACTTTTTAGGATCTTGTTATTTATATTCCTCATCTTAATCTGCCCGATATAAAAGTACTTTAACTAAATTAGACCGAAAATCTAAGTGATATTTTACAATATTAAAAGGTAAAATAGAACTAAAATCCACAATATAAATTAATCTTCTTACTTTTCAACCCTATATAGAGCTGGATACAAAGAAATGTTTTATTTTTCTTGTTAATTAAGATAAGACATTTCTGTGAGTATATATATCTATAGATAAATATAGCCTTTATTAAGAATTTTTTTTTTACTTTTATATATAAAAGCTGCTTTACCGTTAAGCGAATTATTTTTTTTTTACTTACATATTACCCCTTTTTTAAGGGTAATATGTAAATTAAGGATTAAAACTACATATCCTCTATCCTCTTCAATATATCAGTACTTGTATAATTATTTAAATTATACATACGAATTGCCTTTAAATAGCTATAACCTTCACTATATTCCACATAATGAGATTTTATACAATCTTCTAAACTAGTATTAGCCAAATTTGCTGTTATTTTTTTTGCTAATATTAAATTCAACATAACATATAAAATATCTTCTAGCAATTCCCTAAGCATAGGATTTTCACCGTAAAGGGTGAAATCTTTAATATAATGGTTATGCAAGAAAAGGCTATTTTTTTCATGTGAAAAATAATTAGAAAGCTGTCGTTTTGTCCAATAATAATAACACTTTTCTAATAAAGGATCTTTTGAACTATCATACCCTAATCTTACGTAATCTAAAGCTCTTAATAAAATATCAAGTTCTAAAGCCAAATAAAATCAAACAGCTTTTCATTCCTCCTCTGTAGTACGAAATATACCATTAAACTCCGTATTTTTAAAAGGTGTCACTTTATTTTCCGGTGAGGGGGTGTTATGCCCTAATTTAAGTAAAGCTATTTCTTTCTCTTTTATGTGTAGATTTGCAGGGCTTAAGGTTACAAATTCTTTATTATGTTTAGCTATAACTGCTTGAAGAAAACCTATTTCATCTGGGTTTGGAAACTCTAACTCTAACTTTGACATTAACTTAGGTTCTAAGTCTAACTCTAATATTCTTATATAGTATTCCGAATCTATAGCATTTGTAAAGGTAGATATTCCCAAGACAGTATTCTGCATAGATCCAATATAAGGGTATTTCTTTCCTAAGTTACTAACATCTTTTTCACCTGATCGGTATAGAAGAATAGGATCCACAACATACTCATGCTCAACGAGGTTATATGATAATTTAACCTTAAGTATTTCGCTTAATTTATCAATATAAGAAGAAATATCCATAAACAATGGAGACTTAACTTCAGTACTACCAACACTATTTAATATATTATTAGGTTGTACTATAGGACTAATTATTATATCACTAATTCCTCGCTTTTTTAGTACTTAATTCTATTAAACTATTCTCTAATAAACTTACAAAAGGTACTATAATTAAGAAGTGAGCAAAATAAATAACAGTACTAATTTGTCCAAACTCTATAAAAGGAGACTCAACGTGTTTAGCCCCTAAAACCATTAAGATTAAAAAGTTTGCTATAAAAATATAAAAAGCCATTTTACTTAACGGTCTAAATTGTATACCTCTAGTTCTACCTAAATCTGCAAATGGCATAGTTAATAACATTAAAATGGCACTTAACATTGCAATAACACCTAATAATTTGTTAGGTATTGATCTTAATATGGCGTAGAATGGTAAAAGATATCACTCTGGAACTATCGCAGGTGGAGTTTGCATAGGGTTAGCTACAACATAGTTTTCACTATCACCTAATACATTAGGCATAAAGAATACAAATACACTCAATATTAATATAAATAAAAATATAGTAACTAAATCTTTAAATAAAAAATATGGAGCAAAGGGTAATCTATCATAATTACCTGAAACACCTAAAGGGTTACCAGATCCCGCACTATCGTGTAGTGCAATTAAATGCATTAAAACTAATGCAGCTAAAACAAAAGGTAAAACAAAATGTAAGGCGAAAAATCTATTTAATGTAGCATTATTAACAGAAAAGCCACCTCATAAAAATTCCACTATATCTTGTCCTATTCATGGTATTGCACTCATAAGGTTCGTAATAACGGTTGCACCTCATAAAGACATTTGACCATATGGTAAAACATAACCCAGGAAGGCAGTAACGATCATTAATATAAATATTACAGTACCAATTGTTCATACTAATGTTCTAGGAGCTCTATAAGATCCATAGTATAGACCTCTACCTATATGTAGATATACTAAGAAAAAAAAAGCTGAGGCTGTGTTACTGTGTAAGTAACGTATTAATCATCCATTATTAACATCCCGCATAATATGCTCTACAGAGTTAAAGGCTTCTAATACACTAGGATTGTAATGCATGGCTAAAGTAACACCCGTTACTATTTGTATAGCTAAACAAAAGGCTAATAATGAACCAAAATTCCATAAGTAGCTTAAGTTAGCGGGTTGTGGTGAATCGATAATATAAGAGTTTATCAATTTCAATAAAGGATGACTTTTAAAAATTCTCATGTTTATATTTAAATATTTTTTTTGTTTTTTTTTCTTTCTAGAAGTTAACAGCTATAGAAACAAAGACTTTTAAAGTTTTTAGAAGTCTGTGATTTTATTTGTTTTAAATTATATTTACTCTAGTAGTTGAATTTAACTTTATTTTTTTTTGTCTAATCTATAATATACTATATATAAAAAAATATATATTTTTTTTACTATAAAAAATACTACTATCTGTGTTGTATTATTAATACCTGATCTAAATTTAGCTCAGGTATTAAAAAAATAATTAATATAGTTTCTAACTATAGATATCATTAACCATCCAACACCAAATAAAATTATAAAAAAAAAGAAAGACTTAATGATGATTCCAGAATACCTGAATAAGATCCGGTGTAATAATAGCCTTACCATTAACCCACAAATCAGCCCGTCTCTGTCTTACATATCACACCACTCAGTTTAGGTCTTCTATCGGTAATTGAGTATGGGGATTCTGACGTTTGTACTCCAAAGCAGACGCAAGTGAACGACCATAAGGCTGGATAGAATTAGGTATACCTGCATCATTCAGAAAGCCTTTCTTACCCTTCTTTATTTCACCAGAATCATTTATTCATATTAAACCTCTTGCACTACATCTTACAGACCCGTCAGTTGTAACCCAAGGTCATTGATAAACCACATCACGTACATTAACTTGAGTAACACTAGGTTGAGTGCCAGTAGGTCTAGATGCTAACGGTCTAATACCCGTTGCTACTGGTGCAGTATCTCTACTAGGACCTGCCACAGTGTTAGCGGAGCCCTCTTCTTTTACGGGATTAAGTAAACTATTAATATCCATATGCATATTACATGATAGGGGTATTTTAACTGGACTACCTCTATCCTTTAAATTTAAGCCTTTATAGGCACCCTTTTCTACACCGACAGGCATTTTTGAATCCAACAAAGAAGAAGGGTTTAAGTTACAAATACCTCAATAGCTACTAATATATCCCAACAAACCAAAAGGAATAACAAAATAAATATTAGATATAATACCCGTATATACAATATATTTAAACAAAGAAATAAGAATAATACAAACTAAAGCAACAATAGTTTGTTTAATTGCCATATATTTTAAGAAAGACTTTAGAATTAATTTTAACAATTTAAACACAATAACCGTTTACCTCACCAAATTTAAACACCCCAGTTAGATAGTAATTAACCCGCTTGTATATAGAAGTATTCTTAAGAGTATAAAGATGGATTAATATCTTTATAAAAACAATACTCGGTCTATCTGGAGCTTAAAGCTAATTTAAATAATTTTGGCTTATAGCTATTCAGAAATGAAAAAAAATAACTATCTTGAAATAATAAAAGATTAAAGATCTTTTTTAATCTATTATATAAAACCCGAGGTGTTAATAGTTAACTAAATAGTATCAAATAAGCGCCTACAAGACTCGAACCTGTAACTATGTGGCCGAAACACAATGTTCTACCATTTGAACTAAGGCACCTTTGTATAAACTCTTCAGATGATTCGAACACCTGTCTATATATTAACCTGACATCTCATTAGAGATTAACAGTATATCGCTCTACCGTTGAGCTATAAGAGTAAAAGGGCAAATGGTTAAACCCTTTAGCTATAGTCTACCACTTGCCCATAACTATAATAGTTTGTTGTCCTTTAAATAAACTAGTCTTATAGCCTATCGCTTTACTCTAAACTGGTTAGAGTAGTAGGCCTGCTAAATTCATTCTTCTAACAATCTTCAGTCTCCATATTGCTTCAACCAAGCTAGAGACAGGATCCAGGCTAATCTTTTACATTAGTTGAAGTAATCTAAAACACTTGGTGGGTTAGCTATATATTTACATTTTACCCTTATTAGGCTATAGAGAGGTAACCCTTCCTTTACCTTTCTAGGGTATGAGTAGATAAATAATACGAGTTATTCATACTATTAAAAAAACACCAACAATATCTCGTGTTCAATAATAAGCTCTACAATATTTTGAATAGTTTATACAATACATAAAAAAAGATTTCTATATTGTGTTACAGATAAAAATTAATAAATTTAGCTCGTGAAAAGTTAAGAGTTTTACCCATAAAGCAAGATCTCTTGTATAAACCCGCCTTTTTGATGTTTATATACGGCCAGCCGAATTCGAATCGACACACATCGCTTGGAAGGCGACTAGTCTACCATTAACCTATGGCCGTTTATGAAGAGAATAAATATTTCATCAGACTTTCATAGTAGTTAAAAAGGTCAGGTGATAAATCTCTTTTTATAAAAAGGGTATAAGATCTATGGGATTCGAACCCACATTACAAAGATTAAAAGTCCAGAATTTTACCATTAAACTAAGATCTCTTATATATACCCCTTTTTTCTAATTATTTTTTTTTATACAAATAAGAAGTTTTATAATAAAAAAGTTCAGGTTAGCTCCTACCCTAGATTTGAACTAGAACCCAAATATTAGAAGTATTTTGCTCTACCATTAAGCTAATAAGAGCATAATACTAATAAGACTTTATATGAATCACATGTTATTTTTTATACAAATAACAAGTGATTAAATAATGCTTTAAAGTATTATGTTACCGTGAATATCACTTTGTTTTACTGTTATATAAGAAGAAATAAAAACTAGCTCGTACTTTATTCTTTGACCCAAATAAACCTATCAATATAAATAATGGTGGTAGTATACTTTCAAAAAAGATGTAAAATAATAGTATGTCTAGCACTAAAAAAACGGCTAATAACAAAGTTTCTAATAACAATATTATTATTACATATGATCTCACATTTTCTTTTATAGAATTTCAATTACTTAATAATGCGATTAAGTTTTTCCCAATTTATTCTCAATAAATTCTACACGAGAGTTTATAAGTAGCCACCGACCCTCTGCATTACTTTTTATATTGTGCATTTCCTGTAAATCCTTTAATATTTGATTTCTTAAATTTAACTGATAAATATTCGTTGGAATAGTAGGTTGACCATTTAAGAAATTTTGTGCATAACTCATTCTATTATCCATATTTTTAATAAGATGAAACAAATTATTTCTTTGTTCTACTGCAGTTTCTAAATCCATTGTTTTAAATTGCTTTAATATGTGTGTATTATAGGATATATGTTTACATACGTCTTCTCTTATAGGTACTTCCCCCCCTGGGACATTAAAACCCGGACCTGGGTTAGTTTTGGGTAAAAAAAAAGATGAAGGATCTCTCCCTGAAAAAGCTCTAGCGCCAGCTGAAAGAGATTGAGTATATTCAACACCTTTTCCTTTATCTTGAGATCCAGCATTTGATTGTTCATCTGAATTCATAGGGAGATAAACTTTAATATTAAGTTTATCTGATACCTTAGGTGGGGTATGGTCGCCGACTTGTATTTTTTCATAACCAAACATTAATTCTTTTAAATTTAAATTTATACCTTTTAAATCCATATATTCTGAAAGTAAACCGGTAAAAATCGTTTTAATAGTAAAAGCAAGTAATCCTACCCCTATGTTTGTAAAGAAATGAGAAGGATCTATGTGTATATTTCCTGTAATAGCGTATTTAATTGCAGCAAGCACAGTAATAGTAAATAAAGCGGATATTAATTTAGCCAGTGTGATATTAGTGAGAGATCTTTTAAAGATACCGGTAGTGATTAGTAGCATAACTACTAAGGGAACTGTGATTAAAAGTGTAAGTAACATGTTTAGATATATATAATTTAATATGAAGGAATTTACCGCAGGAAAAATAAAATTGAATATAATATAAACGAATGTTAATAATATATACTAATTTTATTAATCTTTACCATTATTGTACATAACTGTACAGTTATTTTAGATCTATTTGATAAAAACACATACTTTTTAATTTAGTTTAATTTAAACCTCTTTAGCTTAACTTAAAACAAAAGAAAAAAGTAGTAAAAAAAAAATAAAAATAGATAAACTCCTTTTTTTTGAGGTTTTCACCTTAAAGTTAAAAATTAAGCTATAGTTGATTTTTAATTTATATTTATAAGGAAACAAATATTTGGTTTTCATCTACCGTAGCTTGGCTTTTTTTATTTTAATAACTAACACTTCAATATTACTATTAAATAAAAAAGTCTCAATTATAATTTTTCAGAGGGCACAAATTTATATATTATAAATTTGCGTCTTTTAAACTTTAACCCCCCTTTTAGGGTTATTATATATATATAATAGCCCGTTAAAAGCTTTAAACCACAAAAAAAGTATTAAGTGTTAATAAAAAAAAAATAACACCAGCCGGGAGGGAAAGTTGAATTCCCATTTTTAATGCATGAAATTAATGTTCTAACCAGTTAAACTATCCTGGCTTAAAAAAGTGTTTTTTTTTATTTGTTTCATACGTTTAATTTTAGCTTTGTTTTTAGGGATATTGTAAAATATACCTGGGTGAATACCCTGATTCGAACAGGGAAGCTACTGTGCCACATACAGTTGTTCTACCCTTGAACTATATTCACATAAATATTTAAATAAAAAGGATAAAACACAATATAAAACCCTAATCAGATAACAAAAATATAAATAATAAAAAGTCTTTTATGTTGAAGTGATTCGAACACCCATAGATAAATACCAAAAATTTATGACTTACCGATTAGTCCACAACATACTCTTTTTTTATTACCCTCGACAAAGGGTATAAGGTAAACCCGACTTGAACGGGTAAAATTAAAAAAATTAAATAGTCCTAAGCTATTCATGTCTACCAATTCCATCATTACCTTTATTTGCTCCAGATAAGATTCGAACTTACAACCTAAACATCTTCAGAGTTCCGCTCAACCAATTGAGCTTCTCGAGCTTTTTTTATAATAAATATTTGTAAACACTAAAAAAACCTAAAAATAAACATAAGCTGGAGCGACCAGGGTTCGAACCTAGATAGACAATGTGCAAGATTATCGTTTTACCAAATTAAACCATCGCCCCGGATAAATAAAAAAAGGCAGATAAAAGACATTTTTATAGTTAACAGCTGGAATAAACCTTATTTTTATAATAAACCTTATTTTTATAATAAACAAGGTAAAAAGAAAAGTTTTTTATCCTTTAGGGTTTTTATAGTTCCAAACAATATATAGTTTTTTGCTTTTTATGTGACTTTAGTATATATTAAAGATTAAATCTTAAATTAATATGTTTATAATAGATATTTCCAGTACGTTAAAATAACACATTCTATTTCATCCAACCCTGCTTAAATAAAAAGATATAACACGCTTAACCTAAAGAGTATAAGCCTCTCTTTTTAAGTAATAAAATAAGTCTTTATATTATTTATACCATATCGTTCTTTTTATAGTGTATTAATATGGGCTTCCTTATTAATGATAGCCAAAGATAAATCTATATATTATAACGCATAATAAGAACATTTCTTATACCCTTTTTTACAAATATATAAAACAAAGGCGAACGGTTAAACTTGTCTTTGTAATTACCTAATATAGTAAGACAAGCTATAATATAACCAATACGCTTCTATGTTTAAAAGTTTAACCAGCGTAATAACCTTTATACCTCTACTTATCCTAAAGATAAAGGGTTTATACCTTAAATATAAACCTTTTCATAGATAATATAGCCAAATAAAGGTCTTTTAAATAAAAAACTTTTTATTTATAAAAAATATCCTGTTGTTTATTAACATTATATATATAAATAGGATAAAACAGACTAAAAAGGTTGTGTAAATAAGATAAGCAATACTGTCTGGTATCTCTCTAAAAGAGAGATAGAAATAATAATACTCTGAACGCAGTAGTAAAAAAAGTATATCCGAAAGACGACTTGAACGTCCACGATGTTATATCAATAAATCTTAAGATTATCCTGTCTACCAATTCCAGCACTCGGATTTTAAAGGTGATAATAAAAACTAAAACGAATAAAAATTATTTAAGGCCAGGGTGATTTGAACACCCATCTCAGCTGTCATGAGCAGCTAGCTTTACCAGTTAAGCTATAACCTTTATATTACTATATATATTAAGCTATAGCCTATATATTACTATATATTAAGCTATAACATTTAGATATATCTTAATATACCTCTATTCAAATCTCTCTTTAATAAGATATCTATATAACCAGGTATTTTATATTGTGCGGATAAAGGAATTGCACCAATATATCTTGGTCATGAGCCAATTATGTTACTTTTACATCAAACCGCATCTAGCCTCAGAGGGGATCGAACCCTCGATGTAGTGATGAAAACACCATGTCTTAACCGCTTGACGATAAGGCCGACAGTCCAGTACAAGTATTGCACTTGTTTCAGCTGGTTACAAAACAGCTACATTACTTTTATGCTAACCGGACCTTATAAAAACCTTTAATTTATTTTATTAAATTAAGATTATTAAGCCGCCTAGGGAAAATTAATGTAAGTGTTTTGACAAAAAAGGGGGAAAAAAATTTAAGATGAATATATTTTATATGTTTTCATCTTAATAAAAAGAAGGATATCTCTATTACTTAGTTAAATCTTAAAATTAGTACTTTACGCCTAAAAACATTTAAATCCTTTCAGCTAAAGCCTATTAATTGCCAAATGCAAAATCGTAGTGTTGAACTACGTACCTTTAAGAATATATTAAAGATAATTTCGTGCCTAGATGCTTTCAGCACTTATTTTAGTTAACATAGCGTTCCTGCCGTGCCTATGTTATAAATTTACTTTGTGAAAGTAACACCCCACTCCTCGTCATCTGTTTTAGTTTATTCTAGGAGATTTAATCAAGTTAATATTGGGCACATAAACAACAGGTAAACCAGAGGTTAACATTCCCAGCTCCTTTCGTACGAGGGGACTAGTTTTATTTTATTCTAATTTCCTCTAGAAGATAGAAACCATACTGTCTTACGACGTATTTAACCCAGCTCGTGTAACTTATTAATCGACGAACAGTCGAACCCTTCATGTCTCCTGCATTCATGTGGATAAGTTAAGCCGACATCGAGGTGCCAAACTGCGCACTCAATTTGTACTTCCTGGCGCAATTAGCCTGTTCAATTTGTTACAAGAGAATTTTTCTCTTTTTCCATCCTTCACAAGATGGTTCAGACTATTTCTTCATTTACTTTTTTTTCTTTTATATTTTTAAGGCAACGCGAAATTGGAGAACAAGACAATATAATAAAGTTAATAGGTTTAAAGTGTTAAACGGTATAAAGACTTAAAATACCTAGATAGAAAAGGAGGGAGGAGGATGTAAAAATAAAATAACAAATATCCACCTAAATAACCTTTATTTATTACTTACTCAACCTTTAACACCAAAAGCTCCATTTCTATTTTTAGAGTTTAATAAAGAGTATTGTAGATTAGACTTAACGTGACCTCTTAACATTATAGCAGATAATCCTTTGAAAGAAGAATCCACATTTTTCAAACCACCTTTTCATCTCATTTTAAACACAGACCTCGAAGCAGTAAATCGTCTAGTTAGTCTTCCCTTAGCTTCTACTTTAATACCTGCCATTTGGCGATGTTTTAAAATAGAAAAAAGATATGTTTCTAAAGAAACATTACTATGTTTAGCCTTACGGTATTTTAACATATTTAACCTTAAATTATCACAATAAGGAAAATATTCTAACAATAAACTATTTAAACGATCTTTTACATTATTATTAAACAAAGAGTTAATATTGTCATTTCTTATTTGATTTACAATATTTTTAGAAGAAATCCCTTTTTTTATTCTTCTTGCTCTGCTTACGTTTCGTAATTTAAGCTTTCTTAAAGAGGATTTTAAAACTTTGTATAATTTATTCTCTCTATTTCTTAATTTTAATGAAACTGCTTGTGTAAATATGTCACTATTTAAATGCATTTTTTTTAAATTAACAATATTAAAGCGTATACCTTTATTATATATGCTACTAATTAACCCTTTAAGCTTTTCTATAAAAGTGGGCTTAAATTTAGTGTTATTTAAGTTAAGCAATAACCTGTTTTTATAGAAGTTTTTGGTGTATTGTCACCAACACTTATTTAGATAAAAACTATATTTAGGGTAATTAAAGGTATATAAATCGGCATATATCTTAAAAAAAACCTTTTTATCCTCCCCGCTCAATATATTTTTCTCCATTAAATTAGTTAAAGTTTCGTATCAAGTATTTATATTACTATAATACCGGTTTAGTTTATTAACAAAGTGTAATATATAAGAAAAATACCATTCTTTGTAATGAGCACGCAAGGATAAATACTCGCGCAGACTAAAAGGTCTATTATATGATATAATACGTTTACCGTATCTGTCTATATTTATATATTTTACCAATTGTCTGGGATAATATAAGCTTTTAAATAAGTATTTCACATTTCTAAAGATAAAAAATCTTTCGGTATTGTAGACATAAAAAGTAATAATAACCTGGTGGTTAGTATGTTTTAAGTCACCTCTCCCTACAAATATTTTGTTGGCAGACAATCTTTTATATCTAGTTGCTGTTCGCTTAATTTTATATGCTTTAAGTTTAAATTGAAAATTAAAATAACTTTTTAATAATTTCATGAGATTTTTATCTGCGGTAGGTAAAGTTTTAATGTAGTTTTTATTAAAAGAGTATACACTATTAAATCACTCTTGAGCTGCAGGTGTAAAATGTCTAGTTATACCTGTATCACTGTATATATGTTTTAAAGGTTTAACAACCCCTTTTTTTATTTTTTTATGCAATAAAAGTGGGGTATCCTTTAGGAGTATATCCTTTATTAGGACGGATTTCATTGCTTTGACGCCAGATGTATAGAACTGCTGACAGTAAATTTGTAATTCCTTTTTAGAGTTATTCATATTTGGTATCTTTTACTTTTTTCTTGTATTTTTATTATTCCCTTGAGCTCAATCTTTAAGTTCTCACGTCCCACCCATTTGATGAGGATTGAGTCTATTACATTAATATCTTTAAAACTATTTTTAGTGAAAAATAGTCTAGTTTATTAATTATTATTATTTGCCTACACTGTGTATAAAGGTAATACATATGTCTTGTTGGCTTTGATTTATCATATAAAAGAAAGTAAATGTTGGGTTTAAATGAGATATTTTCTCTAGTCGTTGAACGGTTTTACTTATATATTTTTTAAGTAAACTTCGCTTCAAGTTAACTTTTTATCTAAGTCATTCTTGAAATTACCCCAATTAAAACCAATAGGTTTTTATACAATTAAAACTTTATACCTTGGCTAATTAATAAGTTATACCAGATAAAAGAAGTTATAGATAAAAAACACTGGAGGACAAAAATCCCTAGCGTAGCTTTTTCAAAAATCCAAGACCTTTCCTTTCTGCATCTTGTGATCATATGCCCCGCTTACGCGACTGATAGACGTGTAAGTCAAACAGTAAAGCAAGATTAAGCCGTTAAACTTGACAAGTAATAAACATAATTATATTATTAGTGTTCTTAACTATTCACATAAAGGTTTTATGTGTTTTTTAAAGGTATTACCCCTTTATATAGCATACTAAATAAGATAACTAAAAACATTATAATAAAAAAGAAATTTTTTTTACTAATGGTTTAATTACATCTATTTTCCATATAGTTAAAATCTTACTTGGTTTAAAAATGTTGGTTCTAACTTAATAAGATATGTAGCTGGATTGGTTATAGCTTAAGCTACACCAAATAACATACTAAATATGTCTAAAAAACACTTATTTCGCTTGCGCATAAAATAATATATTCTTCTGTCATGTTTAGATTATGACAATTTTACCTAATTGACTTTGGATACTCCCAGGTACTTTTTATGGGATCTGTGCCCCGCATAAACTGCCTCCTAGCAATTGTTCCCTTAAGGTTAGTCATAGTAATTATGGAGAGACGAGGTTTAGATCTCCTCTTTTTATCGCCACTTTTTGCGGCTCTAATTAAAGCCATGACGCCATACACTTTGACGTAGACAACGTCTACCAATATGATTTTAATCGTTAAAGGTATTTCACTGTTGGACCTCTTATTCTTATTCACCTTATTCCTAATACTCTTAATATCATATCCAATTACTAGTAACAGTAAAGCTGCATAGGGTCTTCTCGTCTAACTAGAGGTAAACTGTATCTGCACAGTTATTCCAATTTCACTGAGCCAATCATTGAGACAGCTGTTGTATCGTTAAATCATTCATGCAAGACCGCATTTAACGGCCAAGGTATTCCGCTACCTTAGGACCCTCATAGGTAAGGCCGCCATTGATCGGGGTTTCCTTCAAAACCAAGCTTATATTAGTCAACTTAGAAAATCCGTTAACCAGCCGACATCGGGCAGAAATCACACTCAATACTTTGATTTATTATCTTATTGCAGAGTGCTTTGTTTTAATTAAACAGTCGTACAACACTATTCCATGCTTCCTATTCATTACCTAATATTAATTAGGAGGAATGGCTCTCCTTATCCCGAAGTTACGGTAGTTAGTTTGCCGAGTTCCTTAATGATTGTTCACTCAAACGCCTTCGTATTCTCTACTAGCTTACTTGTGGTAGTATTTAGGTACGGTTTTTTTATTTATAAAAATAATAAAAATGTTTTTTAAATTATAAAATTCATAAAAAGAAAAACAAGTAAAAAAAATACCATCCTCTATTCTATCAGAGGTGGTTTAATCTTTAGCATTAGTGCCTTTTATAAATATATTTATAACTACTTATACGCATAAAATAAATAGCCTTAAAATAAATATATTAGCTATCCCTTAAGGATAGCAGACTTGCCCTTGTCTGTCTTTCGAGATAGTTCTATCAAATATAGAACTAAAGTTTATTGCATAATTAAAATAAACTAATATGCTGTTATTATTATTATTAATATAAATAATTGTTACTGTTTTTCCAGAACCTTCTTCACTATTATGCAAAGGTTGTTACTTTGTAACAAAGATTTACTCATCGTTTAATCCCTTAGGTAGGTAAACTTAGAGGCCGTTACTTTCTCAAATACCATAAGCTTTAGGCGAGGGTTTCCCCTTTTTCGTTACTCATGTCAGCATTCTCACTTGGGATACCCAAACTATAATCTTAAAAAGAAAATATCTTCCGAAAAAGAGTTGTAAATTCTTTTTTACGGTTTGTATGCCGACCTTTTGGCTAACATACAAAAAGGGGTTTACCCAACGTTCTGCTACCCCATTCTATATAATAATGAAAAATTTAATATTGATAAATTTAACCTTTACAATCAGCCGAGATTATATATAAAATGGACAAGGTGTCGGTATATTATTTAGATCCGCTAAATCTTCGGTGCAACTATCAAAGCAAAAAAAAAGCTTTTTTTACTAAACTAGTGCTCTGTTACGAGGTCTTCAAAAAATGGCCGCTTCTAAGCCAATTTCCTAGTCGTATTAGATAGTAACTTCCTTAATTTCACTTAACAATAATTTTGGAACCTTAACTCTTGTTCTGGGCTGTTTCCCTTTAGACATACAACCTTAGCGTACTATGTCCGATTATTCAATATTCATCATTGCCCTTCCGAGTGCGAATACTCACCGATAAAACCATCACGATCCCCCGATATATGCAAAATTACCTTATAGTTTAATAGGGTTACCCACTAAACCACTAAAATAAAAGTTGCCTGAGATCACAGTTCTGTACCTGCTATGATGTAATTTGAATTACCTACTTATATAGGTTTCGCAGAAAACCAGCTATCCTAGTCAGTGTTGTCTTTCACTAACTTACCACAGTTCTTCGGATATCTATACAACGATAACCCGTTCGGACTTTTATAATCCTGACTGTGGTAAGATCACTAGGCTTCGGGTCTAATTTTAGATACTAATTCATTGTTTCACAACTGGTTTATCTGGGCATTCCTGCTCGCATCTAACATTAACTCGCTGACCCATTATGCCAAAGGTACGCTCTTACTATTTAATTAAAATTTATTCGAGCTGCTTATAAAACTACTATTTCAAACCTTTCCTTCACCGTACTAGTACGCTATTGCTTATATATTATATTTAGTCTTAGAGGAAGGTTCCCCTTTATATTCAAACAGGTTTTGCCCGTTTTACTTAAAATATTTCTATATCTTTTTTTTTTTTTTTAAGGCGTCCTTCTCGAAGCTTTCCTTTTTATTAATCCGGATATATACTAAGACTTTTCTACTTTCATTCACACTACTGATAGAATCTCGTTTGATTTCTTTTCCTGAAGTTACTAAGATATTTCGATTCACTTCGTTTATTATTGAATTTCTCTAAGAGTTCATGTGTGTCGTGTCTATACTACACAAGTTAAATATGGTATTTTCCCCCCCCACTACAATGGACAGGCGGCGAGAAACACTAATACTCTCTTTAATATATAGCAAGGATCCCTAATAGTTTCTTTATATACTTTCCTATACTGTATTTTTATGTTTTAGTATAGAAATAATATGTAGATATCGCAAAATAATACTATAAACACTGTAGCGCAATTAGTATTCATATGGCATTAGCATGGTATAAATATCGGGTTAATATGATTCGAACATACCAACTTCTCAACCCAAATGAGATGCCTAACCAACCTGGCTCTAACCCGTACTTTATTATGCCAGCTAGACCCTATAGATTTTTTTCTTATAAATAAGCCTATTTCTTTTTAAAAAGCGGGAATAATAAATTTAACAGAGAATATCCGATTTGAACGGATGTGATTTAATAAACCAAACAAGTTTCAAGCTTGTCACTTTAAACCCCTCAGTCAATTCTCTTTATTTAAAGTATATATAATGCTAAATACTATTCTTAGACCCTAATAGCTAAATTAATATATAACAGTATTATATATTAATAATATATGTCAGGGTTTATATAAATATTACCTTGATTCCTCAGAGACTTGAACTCCGAACATATCCTTATCAAAAATACGCTTTACCAATTAAGCTAAGGAACCTAAATTTGATCCTTAACAAATAATGTTTTTTTGCGTAAATTAATACTTATATCATAAAAAAAGTTAATTGCTATGTTAAGTAATATTTAAGGCTTTATAATAGCTAAGCTACCTTAATATAAGATTATAAATTAGCATGCGGAGTTATATATAATCAAGAGTACTCAGATTTGAACTGAGACAATAAAGTTTGAAGCTTCAAATTCTACCATTAAACTATACTCTTAATTTATCCTATATAATATAAAAAGTTTATAAATATAAAGAACGGAAAAGAGATGATTCGAACATCCATGTGCATAACACAATATTTAGCAAATATCTCGCTTTACCTATAGCAACTTTTCCTTTAGTTATAGATAAAATATGGTTTTTAGTTCTTATATTTTATCGGTCTATTTTTTTTTACTACATAGAAACACGGGCCAGACCGGACTCGAACCGACATATGCTTTCTTGACAAAAAAGATCCTTACCATTAGGATACTGACCCCGTGAAAAATTCAATTTAATTTTTCTTAATGTTAACCCAACCTCTTTTTTTTATGCTACATAAAGTAGCAAGAAAGCCATCATTAGAGCAAATAGACCTGTAGCTTCTGCGAAAGCAAAACCTAATATAGCATAAGAAAATAATTGACCTCTTAATGAAGGGTTTCTGGCTACACCTAATATCAAAGCACCGAAAACTACACCAATTCCTACTCCTGCACCAATTAATCCGGTAGTAGCTAAGCCAGTTCCTATTATCTTTGCCGCTTGTATCATATTAAGTAAGGGTTTTGCCTATCTTAATACGACCTCGTGATATACGTGAAAGTTTTACAGGCTGAATATTAGCTTAGGTAGAATTATAAAAAATTAATATTTAGTCTTATCCTCATAGTTCACAAAAGGGTACGGAGAGAAGGGTGCACTTGCACTCTTAAGGTAAAGATTAAAAGTCCCGAGTTTTACCCATAAAGCAAGATCTCTTGTATAAACCCGCCTTTTTGATGTTTATATACGGCCAGCCGAATTCGAATCGACACACATCGCTTGGAAGGCGACTAGTCTACCATTAACCTATGGCCGTTTATGAAGAGAATAAATATTTCATCAGACTTTCATAGTAGTTAAAAAGGTCAGGTGATAAATCTCTTTTTATAAAAAGGGTATAAGATCTATGGGATTCGAACCCACATTACAAAGATTAAAAGTCCAGAATTTTACCATTAAACTAAGATCTCTTAATATGTGTATATAAATAAATATATACACATCTTTTTTATAAAAAGTGAAAAAAAAGTACTATATTTGTTCTTTATCCTTTAAGTATCCCTTGACGTATAATAAATACAAAGTATTTAATCTAGAAACTTTTTTTTTGCATAATATAATTAAAAACTATAAAAATTTAAATTTATTATAACACAAGAGGTAAATATAAAAATATAAAATAGAAGAAAAAAAAACACTTTTTCTTATCTTATTTTCACATATAACTTAAGAACCTCAATAATAAATAGATACATAAAGGAATAATCAAACCACGTCTACAAAATGTCAGTAAAGTATACCTGATTCCAAACCTAAATGATGGTTTTCAGTAGAGTGATAAGCAAGAACACGTCACAAACCAACAGCTAAAAAAGCTGTACCAATCATAACGTGTAACCCATGGAAACCGGTAGCAAAATAAAAACAAGAACCAAAGGCACCATCACTAATGGTAAAAGAAGAAACGGAATACTCTACACCTTGAAAAGCAGTAAAAACTACTGCCAGTAAAACAGTGGCTAGTAGACCATATAAAGTTCCACTTCTGTTACCTTGTATTAAAGAATGATGAGCATATGTAACTGTAACCTAATCTAAAAATAACAGGTTATTTTATCTGTTATCCCTATATTTTACATTAAATATAATTTAACCTAAAGTTTATTTATTTTTAAGTCTTTAAACTACTGCAGTATAAATCCTAAAGTTAGCTTACGCTATTATTAACCCATAAGCCAAACAACCAAATAAAATATTTAACTATAAAACTTTGCATACTACTTACCCTGTATACTAGTGGGCTAGGGGTTGCTAATATAAACAAACACCAGCAATAGGTTAAAGAAAAAAAAAACAGTATTTTGTTTTTCCTGCTTTAAAAAAAATTTTTTTATAGGAAAAATAGATTACGACTGTACATTAAGCAGCATTTCAGCCACCCACCGATGAACCAGTCTGTAGCGACCTTTCTTGCAGCCGACGGTCTCAACTTACTACATTAATATTGACCGTTTTCATCAGCATTGCCAATAACATTTAAGTTATCAATAGACCTTAAACATATTTAAGGTCTATTCTATTATATACCAAGGTTTTATAATGTAAAAAAAAAAGTACAAAGCCTAACTATTAAGGTTTTTAATGAAAATTGCACATTAATTATAATAGGACTATAAATAGAAAAACGGAGTAAAGATATTATTATGGTATAAGCAAAGGAAAAAAAAATATATACTCTAAACCTGGACTATTCATATCAAGCTTTTACCTGATGATAACAATATAACCGTGTTAAGTAAAGGTAATTCAAAAGGGTTAATAGCTTCTATACCCATAGGAGGTCATTGAGCACCTAATTCTACGGTAGGAGATAAGGCACTATGAAAGAATGCTCAGAATATAGCTAAAAAAAATAAAGCTTCTGAAACTATAAATAAAGCAACACCCATGTTTAACCCTCTTTGAACAGCTAATGTGTGGTTACCCAAATAGGTTCCTTCACTAATTACGTCTCGTCATCAAAAAGACATTGAAGAAATAAGTAACACCAAGGCAGACAAACAAAAATACCCTGCATAATTAAAAGCATGCATAGCTGATACTCCGCTAGTTGTTAACGTTAACAAAGCCAAAGATGTAAATAATGGTCAAGGTGAAGGAGATACTAAGTGGAAAGGATGGGCTTGAAAATTACTTCTAGTTAAATTTGTCACTTGTTAAATTAAATCAATATAAAGATATATAACGTCTATAAATATATGCCTTAAAATTTAATTTAAGGTAAAATATAAAGAGAAAGCCTACAAAGTAGCCTAAGGTTTTAAGCTATTTGGGGTTTAAGTTTACCTTGTAGTTACCTTGCATTGTTAACTCTAACATATATAATATTGTTTATATTAAGTAAAAAAAGTATTTTTTTTCCTTATTGCTGTTTATTAACAGACAAGATAAAATAAAATAAAAAAAACTACACCTAAAATAGTCTAAACCTTTTTAGGATTAAAATGCTCTATATGCCTTTTTCTTTAATTTATATCTTGTTATTTTTGCATACCTGTGGTATATAATTAAAAAGCCTAATAGGGTAAAATATTAAGACTAGTAAATATATAATTATACTTTTAATCAGTAGATATACTAATATATAAAAAACAAAATTATAGTTAAGGAATAGGTGATTTGAACACCTAACCTACCGTGTGTAAAACGGTCGCTCTACCGTTGAGCTAATTCCTTAGGGTATTTTAAATATAATTCACGATGTATAATAAAGGTAGTTGTAGGGTTATAGAAATATTTTTTTTTATTGGTTAGTTTTTGGGTTTAATAGTTATAACAATAGCACCTACCATAGCTAATAATAATATAATAGAAGTTAATATTAACCATATACTATAACTAGTATACATAATATTACCTATACTTGTAATATGACTAGCTTCTATTAAAGAACCATCTCATAAATTACCGGTAACTAAATAAATTTGACCGTTGTCTATATCATCACTTAGTTTAAAGATTAAATTAAATAAATAGCTAGAAAGGGCACTATATGTATTATTAAGTTTTATAGTGTAAGCAAAGGCAACTATACTATAAGGCAAATTACCATACACAGGGTAAATAAACGAAATAGATATAAATATAGCCAGAGGTATACTATTACTAGTATTACTTAGTAATTCACTTGTTCTTACATTAATTAACATTAAAATGAAAAGAAATAAAATAGAAACGGCACCTACATAAACCAATAAATAAGAAAGACCAATAAAACTTAAACCTAATATAATTAAGTAACTAGCTATACTTAAAAATAAACCAATTAAAAATAACACAGATACAATGGGGTTTTTGCTTACAATAACTAATATACCACATAAAATAGCCACTAGGGAAAGAATATCTAAAATTTCTACTCTATAACCATTTGTATAACTTTCATTTAGAAGTCCTAAACCGAACATAAAGAAAAGAATAACCATCTACCTCACCAAATCTAAACAAGCCTAGTTAGATAGTAATTAACCCGCTTGTATATAGAAGTATTCTTAAGAGTATAAAGATGGATTAATATCTTTATAAAAACAATACTCGGCCTATCTGGAGGCTAAAGCTAATTTAAATAAAATTTGCATATAGCTATTCAGAAATGAAAAAAATAACTATCTTGAGATAATAAAAGATTAAAGATCTTTTTTTAATCTATTATATAAAACCCGAGGTATTAATAGTTAACTAAATAGTATCAAATAAGCGCCTACAAGACTCGAACCTGTAACTATGTGGCCGAAACACAATGTTCTACCATTTGAACTAAGGCACCTTTGTATCAGCTCTTAAGATGAATCGAACATCTCTCTAGATATTAACAGTATCTCGCTCTACCGCTGAGCTATAAGAGCAAATAGTTAATTATATAGTTTAAGTTATTATTTAATCCTAGCCTACGTGTTTACCCTAATAAAGATTAAATCAGTAGTAGATAGGAAACAAGAGATTCGAACTCCTAAAAGTATATTACTATTGAGTTTACAGCTCAACCCGTCTTACCAATTACGGAAGTTTCCTGGTTATATATATAAGCTTAATACATTGTGATACTTAAACTTCAAATAAAAGAAAAAGTTTTTCTTTTTTTATATCATACAAACTATTATTAGTAATATCGTGAGTTATATAAAGGTAAAATGAACACATATACTCTAATTATTATCCCGCTATATTTCTATAAAGTATACTGGTGTGCTATAAATAAACTAGTAATATCACCTATATAATTGTTCAGTAATAGTTTAATGCAAATATTCTACTTTTAATATTATACTTTTAATATATTATACCAGGCTATTTTAAATTTAATTAAACCTCTATTTTATTGAATGCAGATTATAGGGTAAAATATGTATATATAAAAACCAAGTAATTAAATTACTAATTAATTATTTCTTTAATAAAAAAAAATAATAAAAAAAGATTTTTTTAGTAATATATTCGCCTTTTAATTAGCTGAGGTTTAATTTGGCTCACCTTAAGGTAAGCCAAACTTAATACAGCCCAGTATGCCATATACCCTATTATAATATATTTAATCTAAAGAATTTAACATAATTTTATTTAGCCTGCCCTAGGAAAATAAGGGAAAAATTAAAACTAAAATAAAATATTTAAAATTTAACTCTATCTTAATATTTAATAGAGTTTTTGTAAGCTAATTACAACATAAAAATGGTTTAAAAAGGTAGAGAATCGAACTCTTGTATTTTTACTCTTTAACTCTTGGTAGATTAACACTACTGAGTTTAAGCTCAACCCGTTATACCATAAACGGCTCTTTCTTATACATAGACAAAGCTTGTACATAAAAGGCCGGGTATATCGTAAATTAAATCATATACACCCCCCTCCTTTTATAATAACAAGTTACTCTATCTATATACCTTATTATATTGTTAATATTAATTAATCCCGTGCAATTTCCACTACACGAACCGTATTTCGACTTAACACCAATCAAAGTCACGCATACGAAGATCTACCATAATAACCTTTAGAACTATTTATCTAAATGATCCGAAGAAATAAAACAGAGACCAAACTTATTGCACACACTTCTTTCGGCGCCTGACGAGTAGTTAGTACCTATCTGAGATTAAATTCACCGTGACGTGGTGATTCACGATTACTAGTAATTCCTTATTCATGTAGTCGAATTTCAGACTACAATCCTTAATGTATCCTACTTTATTAGATTAGCTCAAATTCACATTTTCGCATCATTTTGTATAGGAATATGTGGCACGTCCGTAGCCCACAATATTTAGGCCATGATGACTTGTCTTGGTCCCTGTTAACATAACCGTTATGATGGTGTGCTGCTTTATTCCATAAAATACAAATAAAGCAAGGGTTTCCGTTAATTTAATGGAATTAACCAATATCTCACGACATTAACTGAAGACAGCCGTGCAACGCTTGTAATATCATAGTAAACCTTAAAAAAGTTTTTTTAAGATTCGCTTAAAATAATATACAAATTGTGGTAAGGTTTTTCGCGTAACGACGAATTAAACAACATACTTCACTACTGGTTTCAGAAACGGTCTAATGATTTCAGTTCCTGCGTTGCCGCATTACTCTTGAGGTGAAATGCTTACACTTTCATTTATAGACTAAATATATCTAATCTATGGCATTCATAATTTTCTGCTTGGACTACTAGGGTATCTAATCCTGTTCGCTACCCGAGCCTTCGTCCCTCAACGTCAGTTATTAGATAAAAGGTTGCTTTCGCCGTTACCAGTCGTTATGGTATAACAGAATTTCAACTCTACTCCATAAATACTCCCCTCCTCATATATAACTCTAGTATAACCGTTTCTTATCTAAGACTAATTATACCGTCTAGGTACCCTTTAAACCTATTAAAGATGAATAACACTAGTCTTCTACGTATTGCCGCGACTGCTGGCACGTATTTTGGTCAAGACATATAGACATAATTTGTCATAATCAATATTATATCTAGAACTTTATTCGATAAAATCGATCTTATACTTGTCCGTGCGAATAAAGCAGACCTTTACTATTATTCCCCTAATCACGTAGAATAGACAAATTAATTAGCCCCTAGTTAACCTTCGTTAACCCTGGGGGCTAAAATGAATAACCCAATACATGTAATTTTACTTACATATAATAAATTAAACAGCCAAGTTAATTAGCCGAAGCTATGCATTCCCCCAAATTGCTGGTTCAGCCGTTAGGCTATTGACCAATATTCCCCACTGCTGTACTATACGTATTGGGGTTTTTTCAGACCCAATGTGATCGATCGACCTCTCAGCCCCGACTACGGAATATTAAGCTAACTAAGCCATTGCCTTAATTACTACCTATCCGGAATATTTATTGTCCTCTTAAAGCGGAAATCGCTTTCCTTTTTTTATTCTAGTTTAACGTAAACAAAAGGTATCTACGCAAGGTTAAGATAAACGTTAACCTTTAAAAACAGTATACTATATAAGGTATTTATAAACCTTGCTTTAAGGCAGCCAAAATATCATATACTCACCTGTACACCACTTTTAATTAAATGAAAGATTATAGCCCACTAAATCTAGATATTTATATAAATATAATTACCGTAAACTAAGCGGGTAGATATCGTTAACTAAATTAAACGTACGATTAGCATGTGTCAAGCATTTGGACAGCGTTCATTCAGAGCCATCATCAAACTCAAAAAAAAAAATAAAAGTTCTATGTATCTATATAATAACTTTTGGGTATTATAGTAAAAGATACTTTTAGATACACAGATATTTACTATATGTTATGTAGTGCGAATATAAACCTAATGACAAGAACAAAGATTAAAAGCCCTATCTTTTAGCTTTAAACTTCACCGTTATTCTTAAATATTACTTAATATAATATAGGTTATCCTAGAATACAGTACTAATACTTTATTAAAATAACACCAATTAATTTGGATTTATCCTATAGCCCCTTTTTATATCATCACTTGATAAAAAATATTGTTATATATTAAAGATGAAACTGAATAATGTAAACCATCTAATATAGGGGCAGGATATATACCTAATACCACTGTAAATACTACAAGGGTAAGTAATATAAAAAATTCACGCTTATTTAGATCACTTTTATTAGCCTTATACTTATCTGTGAAAGTAAAATACCCTCCAAAAGCTATTCTATTAAACATGTATATTGTATATGCGGCAGAAAATACTATGGATGAACTCGCAAAAGCACCTAATAAAGGCAATCTTTCAAATACACCATATAAAGACATAAACTCTCCTACAAAATTTAGAGTAAGAGGAACTCCACAGTTACCTAAAGACAATATGAAAAATAAAATAGAAAATAAAGGCATTATTTGAGCAATACCTCTATATAAACTAATTAATCTAGTACCAGATCTATCATATAACACACCACCAGCACAAATAAATAAACCACTTGAAACAAATCCGTGTGCTAAACCTAAAGCTATACCACCTTCTATTCCTTGTATTGTATTACTAAATACACCAATTAAATACACAGCTGCGTGTGACACCGAACTATAAGCTATAAGTTCTTTTAGGTCTATTGTTCTTAAAGTACTAAAACTAGCATATATTATTGTTATAACACCTATAAGGTAAATTATATATGTATAATCTATAGATGCTTTAGGTAATAAGGGTAATATAAGTCTAAAAATACCATATAAACTTAATTTTAAGACTATAGCTGCTAATATTATACTACCACCTAAAGGTGATTCTACGTGAGCTTTTAATAATCAAGCATTTAAGAAAATAGTAGGTGTTTTTACAGCAAATGCTATAAAGATACCATAAAATAGAAATAACTGTGTAGAATATTTGAAATTTGTTTTGCATAATGCATCGAAATCAGTGGTTCCCATTATAGATGATATAGTTAATATAGATAACAGTAAAAATAATGACCCTATTAATGTGTATAAGAAGAAATAAAAACTAGCTCGTACTTTATTCTTTGACCCAAATAAACCTATCAATATAAATAATGGTGGTAGTATACTTTCAAAAAAGATGTAAAATAATAGTATGTCTAGCACTAAAAAAACGGCTAATAACAAAGTTTCTAATAACAATATTATTATTACATATGATCTCACATTTTCTTTTATAGAATTTCAATTACTTAATAATGCGATAGGTGTTATTATAGTGGTCAATAAGACAAAATATATAGATAAGCCATCTAAACCCAAGTAAAAGTCAAAAGAGCTTATCTCATGATATTCTTGAACAAATTGGAACTGATTATGACTAAAATCAAATAATACAAATATTATTAAAGAGATGAAGAGATTTAAGATAGATACGGATAAAGCCGTCTTTTTTATGCGATTAGTATCCAAGAGATTATAAGATATACCCGTTGTAATTCCTAGTATACCTAGTAAGGGAACTGTGATTAAAAGTGTAAGTAACATGTTTAGATATATATAATTTAATATGAAGGAATTTACCGCAGGAAAAATAAAATTGAATATAATATAAACGAATGTTAATAATATATACTAATTTTATTAATCTTTACCATTATTGTACATAACTGTACAGTTATTTTAGATCTATTTGATAAAAACACATACTTTTTAATTTAGTTTAATTTAAACCTCTTTAGCTTAACTTAAAACAAAAGAAAAAAGTAGTAAAAAAAAAATAAAAATAGATAAACTCCTTTTTTTTGAGGTTTTCACCTTAAAGTTAAAAATTAAGCTATAGTTG